GTTATAATTTATCGATTTCTTTTTATTTGCAATCTGAGTCTCGTGATCTATCGAAAGAATCAACGAAGGAAAAAGCATTAGCGGCATCTATTAAAGAGCCGTAATATTTTTTCTAGCATTCCTAAGAAAAACTGGATTGATCCATTGACAGGAGTTCTATGGTCACTTCTTCGTATTTTAAAAGGGAATAATAATAAGTATAATAAAATAATAAACCTCACAAATTTTTAATGCTTGAAACCCTGATAAAGTCAAAATGTAATTTCGAAAAAAAAAAAATAATAAAAGAATCGGTAAGTGCGCAATATGTGACTCCCAAGTCAAGATCTTATTATGTATACTCTCTTGTTATACAACTACTATGCCTAAATTTTTCTCATAGAAATCGTGTATACACTTAAAAATTTTCTTTTTGAGCAGGAAAAAGTAAAGTAAAGAGGGAAACAAAAAAGGGGGGGGGGTCGGGCCGTCTTTAGTATCCATCTAAAACTAAAATTATGGGAAGAGCCCGTTCATTGAAATAGAAAATTTAGGACGAATTTGGTTGGAATAAAATTCCAATAATCTGTATCCCTTTGCTTTCGAGATACAAATATGGGAATCCTGGAAATATCTCTTTGATTGAAAGAATTTTATTCATAAAATACATTACTCCACTAGAATCCAATGTAAGGTAATAAATGAAGATATTTTTTAAATAATTCAAAACATGTTGCAGAACGATCTAGAAAACAATTGATATGGTTTGATTCCTCAATCAATTCGTAGTACCTCTAGAGTCCACTTCTTCCCCATACTACGAGTGAAAGGGAAAAAGTAAAGACTACCATTAAAGCAGCCCAAGCGAGACTTACTATATCCATGTGAATTATGTCCCCTATCTCTATGAAGGAATTATTCCATTATTGCTCATTAATAATAGTCGAATCAACGGCGCAGAGTCAAAAAGGTACTCTGACCGAACACTGTTGATGAACTAATCCCAATAACTTCTACTAAATTCCTATACGACTTTTAATTGGGAAAGACTAAACACAAGTAAAATAGGCAATGACACCTTAATGGAATGTTACGAATGGAACATATAGGAATAATAAGGCCTGTTCTTTTTGCCCGTTTTTATCTTTATATAAGTTAATTATATTCTCCATTCAGTCTAATATTGAATGTGAACGCTCATAAATTCTCGTGAGTCTGTATAGATATATAGTAAGTACTCTTATTATTATTATTTATTAAGTATATTTAAGTATATGTATATTTTAAGTATATGTATATAAAGGCTCTTCCGGTCTTTACACAACTAAACTGCTAATTTAATTAGATTTCGTATCTGGTCTATCCAACGGAATTCAAGACTTAGCCAGTATACACTACATTAGTAGTAGAATAGAGGAGAGGGGATCTGGAAGTCGTGATAGCCCTTCCACCATTAGAATCTTTTTAATCCTAGATGCAAAGATTTACTATAATCTTTTAGAAAACACCCAGGCCGAATGCACAATCCGTTTCTGCTGCCGGGGAAAAGGGGGTGAGTTATATATCAACAGAACATAATAAGAGATTTCGAGTCTTTTATTGATCAGGCGACACCCGGATTTGAACTGGGGAAAAAGGATTTGCAGTCCCCCGCCTTACCACTCGGCCATGTCGCCAAAATAATACAAAAAAAAATAGATGGAAATTTTTCTGCTTAAGGTTGGATTACTGAACCACTTTTTTGTACTTGTATATTGAAGCCTTTTTTTATTAATTCTTTTCCGAAAATAAGGGCCTTTTTTTGATTTAATTTGATCCACTTCTTCGATTGATTCTATAGTATCTCAAAACACACAAACACAGTGCCTAAAAACTTCCCCTCATTTTTCTATTGAAAAGTAAAATGTGTATTTAAAAAAAAACAAGTTGATGGCAAATTTGAACCATGAACTATTGACTCCTGGCTGCAAATTCATGAATGAGTCTTGGATTTGAATATCAAATTTTGTTTTCCTAATTACACAAGAAAATAAAAAATGATACATAACTAATCAGTGTTTATTCAGTATTTTTTATTTTCAATTTCTCCATTTCAATTATAACAATATCATTATAACAATATATATGGGTAGATGTAAACCCCAGAACATAAATTGTTACACAGATATCTAATTGGTTATCTTATTTATATATGTTGCCTATAGGGAATTCTCAGAAAATTTTTGTGTTTCAAATTTTAATTTTCATGGAATAAAAATAGAAGGACAGTATTAGGGGAAGACTTATATATCTATATCTGTTTAATAAATACAACCCCTCTTATAGACTTCACAATCCTTAGCCATATGCTAAAAATTCTATAGGTAAAACACCTCTCTTCTCTGTGAATCCTTTTCTTTGAACAACGGAATCTATAAATGTGTTTAAGTACTAAAAAATCGACTCTATATTCTATTGTTTCTGAGTTTTATGTTTTTATCTTATCGAAAAGATCAAATGTCGAATCCATTTTTTTTTCTGG